ATTCGAGTTCGAGCCAGTGGATAAGCTAGATATATAGACAAAATAAGCGCGTATAATTCAGCAATTCCTGTTTGTTCTCCTAATTGATTGCAATGAAACTTGGCCCAATCTTTTCCTCAAAAAAAGAAAGATTGGGCCGAATCGGATAAAGAATAAACATCTTATACTAATACTATACTATTTATACTAATACTATACTATGAACTATGAGGGTCTTTGTGTATTTACATATATCTTTTTTTATATGTACAGACCTTACGATATACAATACAATATACAAGTATATACAAAATCTAAACATAAGAAGATAAGATCGAAGGAAGACTAAACAACTTATCTATTCTATTATTTATTGTTGGAGCCATAGGCTGAATTATGGATCCTTGGGATTGGATTGGTGGATCATTTTATATTCTTTAGTTTCAGGCCATAGATCAAGCCAAGGGAAGGATTCCTTATACCCCTATCCTGTATATTGTCTTTTTCGTTCCCTGTTGTAATATAAACTCATTTTCTTATTTGACTATATGACACGAGATTCTACGAGACGATAATTCATTTTTAATTTATGGGAAGAAACAACTATGTATCTTTTTGATGAGAATTGAAAGTTTTACATGAGAAAAACCTGTCTTTATATATCATATATCTTTTTTTGAGGATTTGAGGAAAAGATTCTATCATAATCTCTATCATAATATTGAAATGATTCACCGGATTCCTCAAAAAGAGAATCTTTTCTTTTCAAGACTCGCTCGTTTTTCATTAACAATCTTAATGATTGGATCATATACTTCATTTGAATTCTGATGAGAAATAAAAAGAAAAAAAAAATAGTAAAATGATTTTTTCTTCATCGAATGACTATTCATCTATTAGTATTAGGTTTTTATCAAATAGGGGGCAGAAAGAATCTATGGAAAAATGTTGGTTAAATTCTATGTTGTCTAACAAGAAGTTAGAACATAGATGTAGACTAAGTAAATCAATGGATGATAGTCTTGATGCTCTTGGACATACCAGTGGAAGTGAAGAAACTATTCTAAATGATGCGGAGAAAAAAATTCCTAGTTGGGACAGTTATAGTTTTAGTAATATTAATTATCTAAATTATTTATTTGATAACAAGAATATTTTGAGTTTGATCTCTGATCATACTTTTTTAGTTAGAAATAGTAATGGTGACACTTATTCTGTATATTTTGATATTGAAAATCAGATTTTTGATATTGACAATGCTAGTTTGAGTGAACTAGAGATTCTTTTTTCTAGTTATTTGAATAGTGGGTCTAATAGTAGTAATTACTACTATTATTATTCCATGTATGATACTCAATCTAATTGGAATAATCACATTAATAGTTGCATTGATAGTTATCTTCGTTTTGAAATCAATAGTGACATTTACAGTGATATCGACAGTTACATTTTTAGTTTCATTTGTACGGAAAATATAAGTAGTATTGAAAGTGGAAATTCTAGTATCAAAACTAGTAGTAGTTCTTTCAATAGAATAGAAAGATCTAATGATTTCGATATAAATACAAAATACAAACAGTTATGGGTTCAATGTGAGAATTGTTATGGATTAAATTATAAAAAATTTTTTAGTTCAAAAATGAATATTTGTGAACACTGCGGATATCATTTGAAAATGAGTAGTTCAGATAGAATCGAACTCTTTATAGATCCTGGCACTTGGGAGCCTATGGATAAAGATATGGTTTCTATGGACCCCATTGAATTTCATTCAGAGGAGGAACCTTATATAGATCGCATCTCTTTTTATCAAATAAAAACGGGTTTAACTGAAGCTGTTCAAACGGGCGTAGGTCAACTAAATAATATTCCCATAGCAATTGGAGTTATGGATTTTCAGTTTATGGGAGGTAGTATGGGATCCGTAGTAGGTGAGAAAATCACCCGTTTGATCGAGTATGCTACTAATCGATCTCTACCTGTCATTATTGTATGTGCTTCTGGAGGAGCACGCATGCAAGAAGGGAGTTTGAGCTTGATGCAAATGGCTAAAATATCTTCTGCTTTATATGATTATCAATTAAATAAAAAGTTATTCTATGTATCAATCCTTACATCTCCTACAACTGGCGGAGTTACAGCAAGTTTTGGTATGTTGGGAGATATAATTATTGCTGAACCTAATGCCTACATTGCGTTTGCGGGTAAAAGAGTAATTGAACAAACATTGAAAAAGACAGTACCCGACGGTTCACAGGTAGCTGAGTATTTATTCGATAAGGGCTTATTCGACCCAATTGTACCACGTAATCCTTTAAAAGGTGTTCTGAATGAGTTATTTCAGCTACATGGTTTCCTTCCCTTGAATCAAGATTAAAAAAAAAGATTGAAATTCTTCATTTTCAAATGGAAGTATAGCACTAGCTTCAGTTATTTTTATTTGTAGCGCATACGCATTTAGTTCATTATAATGAAAAAAATAAAACTAAGAAGATGGTATTTTCTTTGGAGACATCCGTTATAAATGTAGTAAGAGTTAGAAGTTTTGGATAATGACTTTTTGACCCGGATCCCTTTTTTATTCTACCTCTCTTCCTGATTAGGAATAAGCATCCCTCTATTGACAAGATAAAAAAGAATTTCTTTCTCCTTCCGAGAAATCCGGGAAATAAAAATAAATTTCCCCGTCCTTTTGACATATTCATATATAGAACAACGAAAAATAGATAAAAAAAGATATCGAAAAAATGAAAAGAAAATATTAAATAAAAAAAAAATAAGAAATCTCAAATCAAAGAAATAAAATAGAAATATTCAAATAACAAATAATAAGAATATAGAAGTTCTTTTCAAATAAAAAAGGTGTTTTGATGAAAGGAAAGATAGAAAGACGATGAAGATAAAGATGGGAGAATCCAATTTCTTAAAGCGGATTCTCATAAATATTCGTGTAGAAAGAGGAATAGGTACACTTCATTGAGTTCTACATTCGTTATTGGTTATGAAATATTTCATATTAATATTATCTTAATATTCTACCTAATAGATAGACTTATCATAAGATATCTTTATAATTATAATAGGTACAAATATGAAATTGAGGTACCCATTCTATGATAGATTTTAACCTTCCCTCTATTTTTGTTCCTGTAGTGGCCCTAGTCTTTCCGGCAATCGCAATGGCTTCTTTATCTCTTTATGTCCAAAGAAATAAGATTGTCTAAATATGATGGGACCAAATCTCATCAATTTATTTCAAAACTGGATCATCATACAGATACTTTTTTAATGTAATATGGTAGGATATATGATATGTGGCTTTTCCGAAAACAAATGGAAGAGTTGTTTTGTTATATATGCCGATGCATAATATACGCATTAATGCATGTATATGCGGTTATAGCTTAATCAATTAAATGATTAAATTCAAAATGATCAGCAAATATTTTTTGAAAAATATTTGAAATAGAAACTAAATTTATCTAACCAATTATTCCTAAGAGTTCCTGTCGGAATGCTGCTAGTTGATGAAAGTTACTTCGGGATCAAGCAATAAAAGTCGAGTCAATTCCAATCAAATGCAACTGGATCTAGTATAGTATGAACTGGCGATCAGAACATATATGGATAGAACTTATAACAGGGTCTCGAAAAACAAGTAATTTTTGCTGGGCCTTTATCCTTTTTTTAGGTTCACTAGGATTCTTAGTGGTTGGAACTTCCAGTTATCTTGGTAAAAATCTGATATCCGTATTTCCTTATCAGCAAATTCTTTTTTTCCCACAAGGGATCGTGATGTCTTTTTATGGGATCGCAGGTCTATTCATTAGTTCTTATTTGTGGTGCACAATTTCATGGAATGTAGGTAGTGGTTATGACCAATTCGATAGAAAAGAAGGGATAATGTCCCTTTTTCGTTGGGGATTTCCTGGAAAAAATCGTCGCGTCTTCCTTCGTTTCTTTCTGAAAGATATCCAATCAATCAGAATGGAGGTGAGAGAGGGTCTTTTTCCTCGTCGTGTTCTTTATATGGAAGTCAGGGGCCAAGGAGCTATTCCCTTGACCCGTACTGATGAGAATTTGACTCCACGAGAAATTGAACAAAAAGCTGCCGAATTGGCCTATTTCTTGCGCGTACCCATTGAAGTATTTTGAAATGAACTGAAGAATAAATCTCAGCATGAGAGAAGGAACTTAATACATCTCAAAAGCAGGAGGACGTATATGGAACAATATTAAGAAAATATAATATAACTAATCAAAAATATAACTAATCAAATAGAATATATTAAAAAAAATATATTAAGGAGAATAGAAACTATTTTGTATACGCATACACATGGTGTCCAGCTTCACTCTTTATACTAGTAAAAGGTCTAATCATTATAGATTCATCAAATATTCTAACATGTCTTTTGTTTTCGTAAAACATAATTCCTCTTTTTAGGCCTTTGAATTGATACCTTATCCCCGCGCTGCGGTTAGACAGTGAAATCTTTCGAATTCAAAATAGAAATAAAAGAATTAAAGGATCCGGTTCCGGTAGGGTTCGTCTTTAAATCCAAATTCTATTCGTTAGTTCAAATGGGTTTTCGAGTCTTCATCGAAAGGAATAAATGAAGGGAAAATTGGTTACAATTTGCCTAATTGTGATCTCTGGAATATGGAAATAATATTTACTTCTTTTTTTTTTCATTTTAAAAGGGCCTTCTTCTATGTTCTATTCTAGATTATTCTAGATCCAAAGACTCAATTCTTATACAAAAACAAAAATAGGAAAAGATCCATAGGTTCGATACTTTATTCTTGTTTTCTTGTTAGAGTTATAGGCTCTTGTTATATAATTCGTGCTTCATAGAAATTTCAGATAGAATCGACAAATGAAACAGGTTCATTAACAATTCACATCATGGATACAGAATGAAAAAAAAGAAAGCATTGGATTCCCTCCCATATCTTGTGTCTATACTCTTTTTGCCCTGGTGGATTTCTCTCTCATTTAATAAATGTCTAGAAACTTGGGTTATTAATTGGTGGAATACCAGGCAATCTGAAATCCTTTTGAATGATATTCAAGAGAAAAATGTTCTAGAAAAATTTCTGGAATTAGAAGAACTATTCCTGTTGGACGAGATGATAAAGGAGTACTCGGAGACACATATGCAAAGGATTCGTATAGGAATGCACAAGGAAACAATACAATTGGTCCAAAAACATAATGAATCTCATTTCCATATCATTTTGCATTTCTCTACAAATCTAATCTGTTTCGCTATTCTAAGTGGTTATTTTTTTCTGGGTAATGAAGAACTTTTCATTCTAAATTCTTGGATTCAGGAATTTCTCTATAACTTAAGTGATACAATCAAAGCTTTTTCGATTCTTTTAGTTACTGATTTATGGATCGGATTTCACTCGACCCATGGTTGGGAACTAATGATTGGTTCGATCTACAGCGATTTTGGATTGGCTCAGAATGATCAGATTATATCTGGTCTTGTTTCCACTTTTCCAGTGATTCTAGATACAATTGTGAAATATTGGATCTTCCATTTTTTAAATCGTGTATCTCCTTCGCTTGTAGTAATTTATCATTCAATGAATGAATAAATAATTTATTAGATCTTTTTCTTTATACTTCTACCTTATTTACTTCAAGGTATTCTTACTATAGTACAATTCTTTCAGTACAATCAATACAATGGCAAACTTGTGGATAGGGAATTCTACTAGATACCTATCAAATTTATTGTAGAAATTCAGGGGATCAATGATTGGACCATGCAAAATAGAAATACTTTTTCTTGGGTAAAAGAACAGATGACTCGATCCATTTATGTATCGATCATGATATATGTAATAACTCGAGCATCTATTTCAAATGCATATCCCATTTTTGCACAGCAGGGTTATGAAAATCCACGAGAAGCAACTGGGCGAATTGTATGTGCCAATTGCCATTTAGCTAATAAACCCGTGGATATTGAAGTTCCGCAAGCTGTACTTCCTGATACTGTATTTGAAGCAGTTGTTCGAATTCCTTATGATATGCAACTGAAACAAGTTCTTGCTAATGGTAAAAAAGGAGCTTTGAATGTAGGAGCTGTTCTTATTTTACCCGAGGGATTCGAATTAGCCCCCCCTGATCGTATTTCTCCCGAAATGAAAGAAAAGATGGGCAATCTTTCTTTTCAGTGTTATCGTCCTAATAAAAAAAATATTCTTGTGATAGGTCCTGTTCCCGGTCAGAAATATAGTGAAATCGTCTTTCCTATTCTTTCCCCCGACCCTGCGACGAAAAAAGACGTTCACTTCTTAAAATATCCCATATATGTAGGTGGGAACAGAGGAAGGGGTCAGATTTATCCTGATGGTAGCAAGAGTAACAATACAGTTTATAATGCTACATCTGCTGGTATAGTAAGCAGAATAGCACGTAAAGAAAAGGGGGGATATGAAATATCCATAGTTGATGCATCAGAAGGACGTCAAGTGGTTGATATTATACCTCCAGGACCAGAACTTCTTGTTTCAGAAGGTGAATCCATCAAGCTTGATCAACCATTAACAAGTAATCCAAATATAGGAGGTTTTGGTCAGGGAGACGCGGAAATAGTGCTTCAAGATCCATTACGAGTCCAAGGCCTTCTGTTCTTCTTGGCATCTGTGATTTTGGCACAAATCTTTTTGGTTCTGAAAAAGAAACAGTTTGAAAAGGTTCAATTGTACGAAATGAATTTCTAGATCTAGAGATTTCTTAAAATAAAGTTGGTAAAAGTGCCAAATTCTTGTTGATCGATAGAATGATATATGATTCAAAAAATTCTATAAGTCTTTTCTTTATTTTTTTTTTTTTTACTCTTTTTTATTTTGCGGGATGTCTGAAACTCATTACTTGTATACCATTCCTAATGATAGAAAATAAGTATACAAATAGAAAGGAATATAATACAAGGCAAGGAGGACGGGAAAAATGAAATTAGTATTCTTAGTCTTCCTAATCGTCTATTCGATTCGATACAAGACGACACAAGAAAATCCTTTTCTTGTGTCGTCTTGTGTCGAATCAAATCATGTCTCCTGTTTGCCAAAGATTCTTATTCCTTGTTTTATTTTCCGGGTAGAATTGAACAAATAGAACTCCTTCAATTCACTTCAACTTATAACTTAGAAAAATAATTCAAACAAAAAAAGATTTATCTTGTTTTGTTTCAGCCGAAAAGCGGATTAGATCTTTACGCATATCCAATTCTTTCTTTATTATCTCATTACAGTTTTATTATTCTATATTTCTATATATATATAGAAAATATATAGAATATAAATAGAGTTTTTTTCTTTTTATTATTTGTTTTAGTTTAGTAGAAATAGTTGAGTATAAAAAGAAAAGGATTTGCAGGATGTTTCATACGGATAAATCCATATGTATTGGATAATCGATGGATTCGATTCCTCCTTTCTTGTTACTTCATATTCAAAATATTGACATAATAGTGAATATTATATAGGAACGACAGAAAC